TAGGATTCAATCTGCTCTCTATGAATGAGATAAAAACAGAAGAATCAGGAACAGCATAGAGTTCCCCTTTTTTTAGCACACACAATTGAATGTTCAAAAAGGAATTCGCAAATCTTTTTTTGGTAGTATGATTTCTAAAATACAATGGAATTGCGTGCGTATATAGTCATAGGAGTAATCTTTAGGAAGTACATGCCAATATAGCTATCCGTCCGTATATCACATCTTTTATCATAATTGAACTTGGTGCAACATAGGTTAGGTCGCACTCTATACATAATGTCTATCTTCTATTCATATTCAATATTCAATGAAATATTCAAGCACGATGATCCTATATAGGGATATGTGCATAAGAAATAGACCCGGGCTCGGTATCCATGTATAAAAATTTCTGTTCTGGAGTTTACACTGTTCTGGGGTTTACATATACACATATATTTTCTTATAATTCTAATTGATAATGTAATAGATAATGATTAGTCGTAAATCAATTGGATTTTGCATCCATTAAGGTAATACAAATGGAGATACAAAATTAAGAGCTGTTCACTAATTCAAAGTAAGAAAAGTAAGTAAGAGTAAAAGATTAATAAGTAAATAGTTAATGAAGTAAAGAGTGAATTATTCTAAATTGCCCTGTATTTTACAGTCTGTGACCGGGGCCGGGAATCTTTTCACTTTTCTATAGAAAAGTGAAAAGAGAAGGTAAGTTTTTAAGCGACGCGTGTTTTGAGATAAAATCAATCGAAGAAAAGAATAGAAACAGGATCCAAGAAAAAAGAGGAATTATTTTTTGGAAAAAAAATAAGTACAATGGGATTCAAGATCCAAAAATAAAAGAAATTAAAAAATTCAAATCAAAACAAAATGAGGAGAGGAAAAGAAATAGAATAATAATAGAATTCTAGATTATAGAAAGAGAATATAAGTATAAATAAGTATAATTCTATAATTTCTTTATTTCTTTATCCATTTTGGATGGAATTTGGCGGCATGGCCAAGTGGTAAGGCGGGGGACTGCAAATCCTTTATCCCCAGTTCGAATCTGGGTGTCGCCTGATCAATAAAAAAATACTTGGAATTTTTTGATCGAACTTGACGAATTCTTGCCCCGCAAAAGCATAGGCAAGGGCTAGGTCTGTTGATACTTGATTTTGAGAACCCGTAGGGCCTATAAAAGACTGTCATCTTTTTTCTCAAAATCTGGGTTCTGAGTGTGGCTCAAAGAGGTACCAATAAATCTGAAGCAACCCAATCTTATTAATGATTGGTTTGGGCTATTCTGAATTGAATCAAATCAAAGAAATAGTGAGAATTCATTCTGGGCATCAGAACTATGAAAGTAAGAAGTCGGAAATCTTGGTATCCAAAGGTTCCTAAGAGACACTCCGTTTTGGTTACTAAGGTTGAAGAAAGGATTCTAAAAAAGACTATAAAGACTCCCTAATTATTTTACAATAGAACTTTCTTAATATTGAGGTAGTGTCTACTCATTCTGTCTGCGATGAAATTAGATTGGATAGGCTGATGGGAATTTCATTTAATAATTGTGGCAAAGAACTGAAGATATTTTGTATCCAGACTCACTAGAGGCTCTGAGTGCTGCTCATAAATTTCATCAGAATGGTTGAATGGCTCTTCTTTCTATTTGTATATTTTCTTTTTTTTTTCAATTCTTTCTATTGAAATAGAAAGAATTGGAACTTTTTATGAGTGGATTCATGAAATTATTTCATAAAGAGCCGTAAGTAAGAATCCTATTTTGACTCTGCACCATTGATTCCACTATGATTATGAATCAATAATGGAATAATTCCTTGATTTCATAGAGATAGGGGACATCATTCGCATGGATATAGTAAGTCTCGCTTGGGCTGCTTTAATGGTAGTGTTTACATTTTCTCTTTCACTTGTAGTATGGGGAAGAAGTGGGCTTTAGAGCTAGGAATATTACTAATTTAGTACTTTACTGAAAAATCTACTTGTATCAATTGTGATCGTTTTGCGAAAGCTTAAAAAAACTTGATTTGCTTTAGTTTATCTATATATTATTTCTTAGATATATAAGTAGTATTATATTATTATTATTAGTATTAGATTTCTATTTTCTATTGAATCCTCTATTAAATAGTTTTCTTTTATTATTATATTCTTATTTATTATTATATTCTTATTATTTATTAATATATATTAATAGATTAGATTTCTATAATTCTCTAATATATGATATGGTATTTATATAGTATATGCCCGTACTATTCTTTCTACATTAATTCTTTCGATGGGCCCCCGGATCCATAAGCATAAGAAGAGATATAAAAAATCAGGAATTCAAGCAGTTGACTTGCAATTCTTTTGGATTGATTGAAATGCATACAAATAGGTGTATAGAAAAAATATAAAATTCGAGTGCTATTTCATTTTGATGTACGCCTAATATCTATTATTACTTAGATATAGATATCTATTGTCAATTGATCTATATAAGAGAAAGCTTCTTTCTGTATACAATACAACTTTATGTTTTATGTACTAAGAATATGAATGAATATGAAATATTCTACAATACTCAATTGTATAGTGCGGTAGAAAGAGCTATATATAGCTCTTTCTACCACACTATATCAAATACTTCTGATTCCACATTTCATTTAAGACTTAAATAGAGTTTTAAACCCTTTCATTTCTTCAATCATTGATAAAAATCAAAATGAATAATTCAAGTTTCATTCAAATTAATCATTTTGACTGACTGTTTTGACGTATATGATAAGTAAAAAGGCAGTAGGAACTAAAATGAACAGCGCAGTAGCAATAAGCGCAAGAATATTGACTTCCATAATCTCTTTGTTTTCTTCTTTCACAATAATTCGGGATCTAATCCCATATAGATGATAAAGTGGACTCCTATCAATTCAAAGGTATGAATTGCATCTTGATGATACTAACAATATTATGAATAACAATATCAAATCAAATCGATTTATCGTCGCGAATTGAATAGTATAACATAGTATAACATAGGAAGATCTTTTATCCATACTCAATCTAAATTAAATAGAAAGGAAAGAAAAATAGGATTCTTTCTTGTTATTGGATCATAAATCCCATTTCATTTTCCCGCTTTTCCTTTTCTATCACCTATTTTTATACACTTATCCAATTCTTATTCCTTTACTTATATATAAAATATACATAAATATATAAAATTATGAAGTATCATATGTCCAATATTATATAGGTCATACAATATGCAAATACAAAAAAGAAACAGTAGTAGAAATTAGATGGAAAAAAGAAAAGGACGGATGAAGTATCAAAAATAGAATATTCCAACAGATTCCTTCAAAAGGGGCGTTGCTTGGTTGGTATTTTATTAGTATCCTCCTTCTTGGATTGGAACTAGAACACATACATAAAAAATGCAGTGTGCAATTTGTCTGTCGAGATAATTATGTGAAGTTCATTGTTTTGTTTATAATAAAGGAAGACAATTTGTGTCTGTATTCTCGGTCAAAATATGGGCACTCTATTCCATTTCGTTGATCACGAAAATAACAATTGAAAAGAAAAGAAGACGAGTATGGTCGCTCTTCAAATACTGAATAGAGTCTGTCTTACTCTAGTAATTAGTAAGAAGTAACGATTTGAAAAATCTACATATGTTTCTCCCTTACCAATCGGTGCTAGTATAAGAAATCAAAATTTCCATATTTGTTTGATGAGAAATGCGAAACGAAAACAAAAGAAATAAGGATTCCCCCCAGAGATTAGATTTTGTTCCCCGTCTTCCCTTTGGGAGAGATGAGTTGATCAATTCGTCGGATCGGGACTGACGGGGCTCGAACCCGCAGCTTCCGCCTTGACAGGGCGGTGCTCTAACCGATTGAACTACAATCCCAGCCATATGCATGGCATACATAGTCTTATCTTATGATTTCAAGAAGAACATTCTATTTGTCGTGTTGCAACAGAAACACGAAATATCCTATTCACATAGATAGATATGGACTTGAGTGAGAGTGGCATAGATTACTAGTAATCTATGTTTCTTGTATTTACTGTATTTCAAATGAAAATACAAAGAATGGATGAGAAAAAATGGACTATTTTTCTTTCTTTTATACGGATCCGGGATTTCTGTTTCTAGAGGACAAATTGTTTAGATCTTCTTCATGGAGCGACGAATTCTTGGGCCGAGCTGGATTTGAACCAGCGTAGACATCTCGCCAACGAATTTACAGTCCGTCCCCATTAACCGCTCGGGCATCGACCCAGGAAGAATGCATTCTAGGTTTATTGATAATTCGTTTATTGATAATTCATGACCAACTTCCTTTCGCAGTCCGCTACCCCCAGGGGAAGTCGAATCCCCGTTGCCTCCTTGAAAGAGAGATGTCCTGAACCACTAGACGATGAGGGCATACCCGCCCCGACTGTCATCATACTATGACAATAGTATGAGTAGTTTTTTGTAATTGTCAATATATATAATTAGAATCAAATGTATGACTAGATCCGAGGAGTCTTTCCTACTTTTATGTTATGATCCCATAGAATTCTTTGGATTTGATGGTTCGTTCATGAATGAACTATCCCATACTCCCATAAATATTCTATCCTAGAACTATATAGAACTCTATATTCTATATATTCTATATATGATTATGATAATATATATGTATATGATATATATGTATATGATATGAAAATGTATATGATATGAAAATCTATTCAATAAAAAAAGAGTCAAACTCTCATTTCTTTTCTTGAATTTGAACTCATTGCTTCGTTCAGCGTTCAGATGAGTTATGCCTATCGCTATCTCACACTAAGCAAAAAAGGATTTAAACATTTTCTTTTTATAAGAATTTGGTTCAGGTTATGAATCCCCCATCACATGATTCAAGAACTTGAATATATGATGGAAAAGTCAACAAAGCAAGTAGGGTTGACCTTGAAACAATTCAATGCATTTTTTTTATTTTATTTTTTAT